GATAGTTGTGGCCATGGCCCGAAGGAGCCTTAAGCACTTGTACAATGCTTCAAGTCAAGGCTCCCTCCCACTCGTTGCCCAGAGCCTTTACTTTCCATGTTTTTAGTCAAATGCGCGCTAGCGCGCTACAACTAGCACTTTTTTCTCTGATAGGCTCGCTTCTTCAAGCTCCGACCCTTATTGAAAAAAAAAAGCGCTAACGCGCCTTGACTTTTTTTTATTATATAATACCTTCTTTCTACTTCTTTCTCAAAGTCAAGCAAGCAACCTTTCGCCTTTCTTTTTTTGAGGAGATATAAAAAGAAGCAACCTTACTAAGCAAACGTAGGCTTGGGCTCGAAAGCAAGAAGCAATGGCTTTCGCGCTTGTTGGAGCTATTAAGCATCTTAGACTATTCCATTCCATTTTGAAGCTGGACAGAAAAGTGGAAACTTTCCGCGGGATCCTCTTTCTGCGGGATGCTCTTTTGCGCTACGATGGACTTTTTTACTCTTTAAGTGCGCCACTCCTTCTTTTGTCCTGTATCTGTAGCTGCTTTTCCCGCACTCTCTTTTATCCCGCCGAAGGTCCCCCTTACGTAATAGGGGTTAAGTTAAGGGGGGTGCACACCGTGGTCAAATCTGCATGAAAAACCGCGGGGAATCATTAGTATTAAGTATTATGCTCCCGCACCCCCTATCTCTTAAAGGCTCTGCGCTCCCGCATTCTGATTGATCCTGTGCAATGTTGTAATCCTGCTGTTCCTTTATCCCCCGCTCCGCAGCTGCTGGAGACTTAGTCATATTTTGAGCCTTTTGCGGTACTGATTGATGTTATGGGGGATTACTTGGGTTGGCCGGACTGTTTGTTTGCGAAGGCCGAAGGACTTAAAAATGAGGTTTTTGGTGTTATTGGACAGAATTGGTGCCGTTTTCCCACGCCTCATTTTCCATAATATGATTATGAGCTGCAGAACGCTTGAAGCTGGAATTTGAGCATTGAATTTGGAACACAGGCCAAACTACGCTCCTAGGCTCCCTTCTTCGAGGTTGATTCCCCCAGATCAAATGACAAGGAGCCAAAAGCGAAGATGGCAGCGGAGGAATCTGATGGCTAGGCGAATGGGGGGTTGAATACTCCGAGTCAACAGGGTTGGTTGGAAAGCCTCAGAAGAGCCGTGATAAAGAACAGTCTCGGAATAAGGAGCCCGAAGGGAAATCAAGCGGGATATGGATCAAATCCTCCTCCCCCAAAATGTACCAAACTCAACATAGATGGATCAGCTGCTATGGGAGAGAGTGCAGGTGGTGGTATCCTGAGAAAGAGTTAAGGTCCAATTTTTTTTCCTTCTCTTCATTCTATCACAATGGTACTAACATGATGGCTGAGACTAGAGCTCTCAGAGATGGGTTCAAACTATGTTCTGATAAGGGCATCCAAGTGAATGAAATCGAATCTGATTCCAAAGTTATGGTGGACTCCATCCTTGGTCTTATATCCACCCCTTGACATGTGCTTTACTTGATCAGAGAATGCATCAGCTTATTGTCTTCTGGCATGATGGTTTCTCACATCTATAGACAAGGCAACTCAATTGCAGACAGACTGGCTTCTCATGCTTACTCTCACAGGTCTGATTGCATCGTTGAAGCTGCTTCTTTTCTCTTGCAAACAAGCCTACTACAATGACAAGGAAGGCCTTTACTCTTATTCCTGTTCCCGGAATGCTTTCTTTCATCAAAGTCACGTAAGAAATAGAAAACGTACAACTCGTACAACTAAAGGCTTGTCAATTCTTGGTGTAATACTCACTCTCAAATGATGGGTGTCAGAATTTCTCACTTTTCAGGCAGTCTCATCCGTGTAAGAATTAGGAATTCCTCTTCCAACTCGTCCCAGAATGGGCGTTATGGCAAAGAACAAGAAGAAAACTAAAGGGGAAATTTGTCCAATAGTCACAAATGGTGCCTCCACAGGTTGACATCCGATCCAACCTAGTAGTAAGCGATCCGCCAAAAGCAACCAAAATATTCCTTGGTGAATCGGGCGAAAACTTGAACTACGTACATACATACTTTTAAAAAAAGGTAAAGCCAACAGACATATAAAAACTGGTGCTATTGCGGCTACACCTCCCGCTTTGTCAGGTATACTACGAAGAATGGCGTGGATCGGTAGGAAATACCATTCCGGTACAATATGAGGCGGGGTGGGCATCGGATTAGCAGGTATATAATTGTCGGGATGCCCCAAAACATTAGGAGCATAAAAAATAAAAATGGAAGAAAAGATAGCAAAAGCTACCCAACCTACTAGATCCTTTACATAAAAATAAGGGTAAGAAGCAATTTTATCCATCTCTGAATGTACACCCAATGGATTATTTGATCCATATTGATGCAATGCGGCCAGATGAAGAAGACTGGCGCCTACTAAAAGAAAGGGGAGTAAATGATGAAGACTAAAAAAACGATTTAAGGTGGCATTGTCCACGGAGAAACCACCCCAAAGCCAAGTCACT